ATTAAATAGAAGTAATTCATAATCATCAGGTTAGGATCGATCTAAACCAGCCCATTATTTATATGATTCAAGATGCCAACTATTAAACAACTTATCAGAAATACAAGACAGCCAATCAGAAATGTCACAAAATCCCCCGCGCTTCGGGGATGCCCTCAGCGTCGAGGAACATGTACTAGGGTGTATGTGCGACTCGTTCAGATCATGAGCTGGGATAAAAGAAAGAAAACCTTTTCCAGTCTCAATGATTAGTACCGGCGAATAGGATAGAATAGAAAAAGAAGTCCATTCAATTCAGTATCTAAAAAAAAAAGAGAATCTATCCATTCTATTGTGTATGAAATTTATGGTTTCCATTGGTGCAAATCCAATCACCTCAATTTAAGATGAGAAGCAATTCTCCATTGGTAGCAAATGGTTATCCATTAAGCGGAGTAAATCTTACTTAAAAACAGAAAACTTAGGTCCCCTCTTGCAAGAACGGACTAACAGGGTTAGCTACCCAGCCAACTTTCATAATTAAATACCGTTACTGTGTAAGTAGATCTAATCGTGAAAGACCTATTACTGGATAATTCATGGGTAGAGCCAAAGAATGTGAACTATACAAGTTACCAATAACATTGATTAAATGAAGTAAAGGCTCCGGTGTATAGAGAAAACCTCACCGTTTAAGAAGTTACCATAGAAACGAAGGAAGCCGCTATTTATTTATCCAGTTCTTTTTTTTTCTATTTTGATACCTAGTAAAATATAATTTATTATTTCGAAGTGAAATGTCTAGAAAAAATAAAAATAGTGGTCGGGAAGGTTATAGTAGCCAAAGCCATTGGAATTTTAAGTTTATACATTGGAAAAAAGCTTTGTTATTAATAGACTAGGAAGGGGAAAAAGAATAACTGAAAGAAAGGAAATCTATTAGTTATTCGTCAAAGTTTCATTTATTCAATGACCAGAATTAGACGGGGATATATAGCTCGGAGACGTAGAACAAAAATTCGTTTATTTGCATCAAGCTTTCGAGGGGCTCATTCAAGACTTACTCGAACAATTACTCAACAGAGAATAAGAGCTTTGGTTTCGTCTCATCGGGATAGGGATAGGCAAAAGATAAATTTTCGCCGTTTGTGGATCACTCGAATAAACGCGGTAATTCGTGAAACAGGGGTATCCTATAGTTATAGTAGATTAATACACGACCTATATAAGAAACAGGTGCTTCTTAATCGTAAAATACTTGCACAATTAGCTATATCAAATATAAATTGTATTTATATGATTTCCAATGAGATCATAAAAGAAGTAGATTGGAAAGAATCCACCGGAATAATTTAAACGAAGTTCCCCGGAGAATGAACTCCGGGAGGGTAGATTCAAAATGAATATGATAAAAATAAATAAATATAAAAAAGTAGTAAAAATGAAATGAATGAACACACTCAAAAAAAGATTTATTCTTACCCGATTCTTTTTTTTCTTACGACACGACAATCAAATTTGCATTTTTAAATTTTTTCGAACAAAACATTAATCTGCGTTTGAGTTCGGATTGGAATTTTGATTCAAGTGAAGAAAGAGTAAGCCTATTTATTTCTGGCTCGAAGACCCGCAGTTCTGGCGATCGACTCAGTTCTTTCAAATTGTTTCTCATTATTAAGAAAAGGTAACAAAGATAAAATACGAGCTTGTTTTATAGCAATAGTAATTAATCGTTGTTGTTTCAAGGTCAATCTATTCACCCGTCTAGATAATATTTTTCCTTGTTCGCTAATAAATCGACTAATTAAACTCATGTTTCTATAATCAATTCGATCCCCCGATTGGATCGGGGGCAAACGCCTACGAAAAGATCGCTTGGATTTAAGAAAAGGTCGCTTGGATTTATCCATGGTTTGTTTAGTTTATTCCTTATCCCGAAAATCCTATTTCGGTCGGATCTAAAATGAATTAGAAGAAATAGGATTTGGTTTGTTTATATTTAACTATGTTATATATATTATAATGCCATTTTTCCCCTTTCTTGGAAGGGTTACATACATGTGCTCGATTCGGTCTATTTCTTTATCTCCCCATGAATCGTATGTTTGTAACAATATGGACAGAATTTTATCAATTCCAATCGATTAGGCGTGTTGTGCCGATTCTTTTCAGTAATATATCTGGAAATCCCCGTTGATACCTTATTAACATCGTTTCGAACACAACTGGTACATTCCAAAATAACCCTTATTCGGACATCTTTCCCCTTGGCCATGAACCCCCTTTGGATTTTTGATTTACTCAACTCTTCTATTTTCGATCCGAAACGAAGAAGAAGAAAGGAAGGAAAAAATAGAAGTTACTAACTGGAACTCCAATTATGAAAAATTTCGCTGCAATCAATATACTAAATAAAATAGAATGATTTCTAAACTATATTTCAAATCACAGTATTTTATTTACATTTAAGTAACTTGTCCTTGTATAAGAGTCTTGTCCTAGATCTAGACCCCACGTTGTTTATTCTACCTACACCCCTAGTTCATTTTTGAATTAAATTTATTTAATTCAAACTTGAACCCAAATCTCGAAGCTGTTGAATCCACTTTTTTCTCTTTCCTCCCTCTTATTCGAAAAGGAAAAAGGGAAAAAAGAGAAAAAGGGGGCGAAGGGTTAGTCACAAATATTTAATTATCTCTCGAATTTTCGTTATTTGTTACCGTGTCAATAACTAGAATAAAAAAAGGGGAATATCAACGCATCTGGGAAAAAACGATTGATCTCTATCAATAGACCTGCTAAAGCCCCGAACCATAGAGTACTTAATACCGGTGCCACGGAAAGATAAGTTTTTAGATCTCGCATTGAAAAATCTCCTTCCTTCTTTTTTTGTAATAAAGAATCTATTTTATTGTAATAGAAAATAGTAATACATATATGATCAGATGCATATGCAGTTAAGAACCTTGTACATGGAATACCTAATTCAAATTGAAATGTACAACTATCCGGTGAATAATATTTTTTTTCTTAAAACATAAAAAAACGTCCCCTTCTTCCCGAGCATTCCCGAAAACTACTCATTTATTTTTACGATAGGTTCCGTTCCATATTTCATACGTATATAAGTCTTTTACTATTATTATTATTTATATCTTAAATGTGACCAAAAAGACGAAATGCCCATATATATTGTATATATCAATGGAGGAAATACCGATGTGGAAAACAAGACAGGAATTCTCTACAATGACACTGTAGACCAATTGAAGGGATGTAGCGCAGCTTGGTAGCGCGTTTGTTTTGGGTACAAAATGTCACAGGTTCAAATCCTGTCATCCCTACCTATTACTTCTCCGTTGAGCAGTAACGAGGGATTCATTGAGATCGATTCAAAGTGAACATATAAAATTGTTCATTCAAAGATGTATTGGGGTTAAAAAAAGTGTCTTTACAGTCTTCTCTTTTCTGATAAGAAAGCGCTCTTAGTTCAGTTCGGTAGAACGTGGGTCTCCAAAACCCGATGTCGTAGGTTCAAATCCTACAGAGCGTGATTTCGTCCTTATTATTCTTAGATCAAATTAGACTGAAAGAGCTTGACTAACTTGAACCGCAATCTAAATTTGACCTCCTTTGTATTAAAGAAAGTAGGAGGAGGTCAATCAAAAAAAGAGATAGTAATAAATCAAAGGTCCGACTGATCACCACGCCTATATTGTAAATATGCAGTTACGAATAATCCAGCCAAAGTAACAGGAATTAGACCTAACACGATTCCAAATAGAAAAACTTCAATCATTGCAATTTGTTTGAAAGGAGAAAAAGGAGGTAATATCTATACCTAAATATTAATCTGAATTACCATGAATCTCAATGACCAAGAATTGGCAATTTATACGGAATCCTATAGAAAGATTTATTTTTATGAATTGTGCATTTCAAATACTAATTTCAGATAAGTCGTATCTTGCTCAGACCAATAAATAGAGCCGAGGTTACCGTTAAAGCTGCTAGTAGAAAACCGAAATAACTAGTTATAGTAGGCATGAAGGAGCTAAATGAAATATGTTCTTTTTATACATATGTTTCTAAAAAAGCACTTACCTAAGCTTCCTTTTTCCAAAAAAGGAGATACGCAAAAATACCAATTGAAAGAAGAAGTTAAATTGAAAGTTTTTGATTCATCTATCATTATAGACGGTACTAACAAAGATAAAGTGACGGGCGTATAAAAAGAAATTGATTCATCATCTACGACATCTACCCATCCCGCGATTCCAATCAACCGATTCATTGAGCAACTCTTGGGTAAACTTATATATATATAAACTAATAAAAAGAACTGGGCTGTGTAACTTCACTCAAAAATTAAACTCTTTTAAAATTTTGAATGATTACATTATGGAAGAATGGAAGAAAACATTTTTTTATTGTCTCGAATCCTAGTTCTATTTTAGAGCAAACGTAAACCTTCTTTTATAAAAAAAAAACGACTTTCATTTTAACTCATTAGATTCCGTACGTAATAGGCTCATTCACTTAATATCTTGCTATCTTGAATGAATGAGAAGAAAAAAGTTATCACGCGATCGCTCGAAAAAAGCAACTCTTTTTTTTGGTCCAACTAGGTTCTAAGACTAGTAATTTCTATTATCTTTTATTTTTACGTTATACATTTTATCTTTCCGTATTCTATTATAAAACCTCGTTCTTGTAGTTAGGTCAAGAAAGAACCTTTTGATCTCGATCTAATACAACAATCTATGCATCAAAGCGGTTGATTACAATTTTTTTCTTTGTTCTCTTTCTTTCATCGAATACGATTTACTACTCTTTCTTATCTTACTTGTTACTGGACGACTTGCCAATTCCTTAAAATGATGAAAAAAGGATTCCAACAAAAACCGCTTCTACAACTACGAACAGGTTCTACCCCGAAACTAATAGAAACTTATAATGGAGATATATATACTATTTTGCATAATTTTATATTGAATGGGGCATCGTTGTACACTGATAAG